TTTTGGAGAAACACTATCATTATGGGAATGTACACGCAGTAGAAAAATTACGTCAATCCATTGAGATATGGTATGCTACAAGTGAATATTTGAGACAAGAAATGAATACAAATTTTCGTATGACGAATCCTTCTAATCCAGTCCATTTAATGTCTTTTTCAGGAGCTAGAGGAAATGCATCTCAGGTACATCAATTAGTGGGTATGAGAGGATTAATGTCGGACCCACAAGGACAAATGATCGATTTACCTATTCAAAGCAATTTACGCGAAGGACTTTCTTTGACAGAATATATAATTTCTTGCTACGGAGCCCGTAAAGGAGTTGTCGATACTGCTGTACGAACATCAGATGCTGGATATCTCACGCGTAGACTTGTTGAAGTAGTTCAACACATTATTGTACGTAGAAGGGATTGTGGAACTATCCGAGGTATTGCTGTAAGTCCTCAAAAAGGGTTGACCGAAAAGATTTTTATCCAAACATTAATTGGTCGTGTATTAGCAGATGATATATATATGGGTATGCGATGCATTGCCACGCGGAATCAAGATATTGGTATTGAACTTGTTAATCGATTTATAACTTTTGGAATACATCCAATATTTATTAGAACTCCTTTTACTTGCAGAAGTACATCTTGGATCTGTCAATTGTGTTATGGTAGGAGTGCCACCCATGGTGATCTGGTTGAATTGGGGGAAGCCGTAGGTATTATTGCAGGTCAATCGATCGGAGAACCGGGAACTCAACTAACATTAAGAACTTTTCATACTGGTGGAGTATTCACGGGCGGTACTGCCGAACATGTACGAGCTCCTTCTAATGGTAAAATAACATTCAATGAAGATTTGGTTCATCCCACGCGTACTCGTCATGGACATCCTGCTTTTCTATGTTCTATAGATCTGCATGTAACTATTCAAAGTCAAGATATTTTACATAATGTAAATATTCCACCAAAAAGTTTGATTTTAATTCAAAATAACCAATATGTAGAATCAGAACAAGTGATTGCTGAGATTCGTGCTGGAGCATCCACTTTGAATTTTAAAGAGAGGGTTCGAAAACATATTTATTCTGAATCAGAAGGAGAAATGCACTGGAGTATTGATGTTTATCACGCGCCTGAATATACTTATGGTAATGTTCATTTATTACCAAAAACAAGTCATTTATGGATATTAACAGTGGATATGTGTGGATCTAGTATAGTGTCTTTTTCTCTCCACAAGGATCAAGATCAAATCAATGTTCATTCTTTTTCTGTTGAAGGGAAATATAACTCTGATTTCTCAACGACTAAAGATCATGTGAGACAAAAATGGTTTAGCTCGGAGCCTCTGGGTAAAAAAAAAAAGAGTGGTTTTGCTTATTTAAGATCCAATCAAATCATACACAACAGCGATTGGAATCTCCTATATCCTTCTATTCTACAAGAGAATTCTTCTTTATTGGCTAAGAGACGAAGAAATCGATTCATAATCCCATTACAATACTATGATCAAGAGCAAGAAAAAGAATTCATACCTCATTCGGTTGAAATACCCATAAATGGTATTTTACGTAGAAATAGTATTCTTGCTTATTTCGACGATCCGCAATACAGAAGAAGCAGTTCAGGAATCATTAAATATGGGATCATAGAGACAGATTCTGTTTTTAAAAAAGAGGATTTGATTGAGTATCGAGGAACAAAAGAATTTAATTCGAAGTACCAAATGAAAGTGGATCTTTTTTTTTTCATTCCCGAAGAAGTGCATATTTTACCCGGATCCTCGTTAATAATGGTCCGGAACAATAGTATTATTGGAGTAAATACACAAATAACTTTAAATATAAGAAGTCAAGCCGGTGGATTAGTCCGAGTGGAGAGAAAAAAAAAAAGTATTGAACTTAAAATATTTTCTGGGGATATCCATTTTCCTGGAGAAACGGATAAAATATCTAAGCATAGCGGCATTTTGATACCACCAGGAAGGGTAAAAAAAGAGTCTAAGGAATCTAAAAAATGGAAAAATTGGATCTATGTACAACGAATCACACCTACTAAAAAAAAGTATTTTGTTTCGGTCCGACCCGTAGTCACATATAAAATAACCGATGGGATCAATTTAACAACATTTTTCCCTCAGGATTCTTTGTTGGAAAGGGACACTGTCCAACTTAGAGTTGTCAATTATATCCTTTATGGAAATGGCAAGCCGGTTCGAGGACTTTATCAAACGAGTATTCAATTAGTTCGAACTTGCTTAGTAGTGAATTGGGCCCAAGAGAAAGATGCTTTTATAGAAGAGATTCATGCTTCCTTTGTTGAAATAAAGATAAACAATCTGATTCGCGATTTCATAAGAATTGAATTAGTTAAATCCCCTGTTTCTTATATTCTAAAAAGGAATGATACGACGGGCTCGGGATTTATTTGTCATAATGGATTAGATTGTACCGATATTAATCCCTTTTATCCCAAGGTAAATATTTCTTCACTTACACAACATAAGGGAACTCTAAGTATTGGTACATTGTTGAATCAAAATAAGGAATCCACATCTTTGATAATTTTGTCATCATCCAACTGTTCTCAAATCGGACCATTCTATGGTTCGAAATATAACAATGTGATAAAAGAATCAATTAAGGAAGATTCTCTAATTCCAATTAAAAATGCGTTGGGTCCTTTAGGTATTGTTGTACCTAAAGTCGCTTGTTTTTATTTCTCTTCTCATTTAATAACTTATAATCAGATATTGTTAAAGAAATATTTATTACTTGACTATTTTAAACAAACTTTCCAAGTGCTTAAATATTGTTTAATAGATGAAAATAAGAAGATTTATAATCCAGATTCTTGCAGTAACATCATTTTGAATCCATTTGATTTGAATTGGAACTTTCTACATCACGATTATTATGAAAAATCACCCACAAGAATGAGTCTTGGACAGTTTCTTTGCGAAAATGTGTATTTATTCAAATACGGACCACACATAAAATCCGGTCAAGTTCTAATTGTTCATGTTGATTCTTTAGTAATAAGATCTGCTAAACCTTATTTGGCCACTCCAGGAACAACTGTTCATGGTCATTATGGGGAAATTTTTTACGAAGGAGATACATTAGTTACTTTTATATATGAAAAATCGAGATCTGGTGACATAACACAGGGTCTTCCAAAAGTAGAACAGGTTTTAGAAGTGCGTTCGATTGATTCAATATCAATGAACCTCGAAAAGAGAGTTAAAGGTTGGAATGACCATATATCAAGAATTCTTGGAATCCCTTTGGGATTCTTGCTTGGGGCTGAGCTAACCATAGCCCAAAGTCGTATCTCTTTGGTTAATAAGATCCAAGAAGTTTATCGATCCCAGGGGGTACAGATTCATAATAGACATATAGAAATTATTGTGCGTCAAGTAACATCAAAAGTATTGGTTTCAGAAGATGGAATATCTAATGTTTTTTTACCCGGAGAACTAATTGGATTATTGCGAGCAGAACGGGCAGGGCGTGCTTTGGATGAAAGAATCCGTTATCGGGCAATTCTATTAGGAATAACTAGGGCATCTTTGAATACTCAAAGTTTCATATCCGAAGCCAGTTTTCAAGAAACTGCTCGAGTTTTAGCAAAAGCTGCTCTACGAGGTCGTATTGATTGGTTGAAAGGCCTGAAAGAGAATGTTGTTCTGGGAGGGATTATACCTGTCGGTACCGGATTCAAAAAATTAATGCACCGTTCAAAGCAACAAAAGAAGATCCGTTTGGAAATAAAAAAGAAGAATATATTCAAGGCAAAAGCGAGAGATATTTTATTTCATCATCGAGAATTTATTTGTTCTTGTGTCCAAAAAAATTTTTATGATAAACCAGAAGAATTATTTACACAATTTAACGATTCCTAAAAGGAGATTTCTTCTTTGAATTTAAATTCATGACTTTTTTTATTTATTTGATCTGATTTTGTGTTGTGTTATTCGGTAATAAAGATTATAACAAATTCAAAAAATTAATGGTTTGGATCGTATATCAACGGTCAATCCTCGATAGAAGGTTCCGTCGGAACATTTATTTATTTCAGGCTACCCCTCTTTTTTTAAGAAAAAAAAGTAAACAACAAAAGGGAAGTGTGGGGAAGGAAAAATGACAAGAAAATATTGGAACATCGATTTGGAAGAGATGATGGAAGCAGGAGTTCATTTTGGCCATGGTACTAGGAAATGGAATCCTAGAATGGCACCTTATATTTCTGCAAAGCGTAAAGGTATTCATATTATAAATCTAACTAGAACTGCTCGTTTTTTATCAGAAGCCTGCGATTTCGTTTTTGATGCAGCAAGTGGAGGAAAACATTTTTTAATCGTTGGTACAAAAAATAAAGCGGCTGACTCAGTAGCATCAGCTGCAAAAAGGGCTCGGTGCCATTATGTTAATAAAAAATGGCTTGGTGGTATGTTAACGAATTGGTCCACTACAGAAACGAGACTCCAGAAGTTTCGGGATTTAAGAGCAGAACAAAAGATGGGGAAACTCAATAGTCTCTCAAAAAGGGATGCTGCGGTGTTGAAAAGACAATTATCCACCTTACAAACATATTTGGGCGGGATAAAATATATGACGGAGTTACCTGATATTGTAATTATCGTTGATCAGCAAGAAGAATATACGGCTCTTCGAGAATGTATCATTTTGGGAATTCCGACGATTTGTATAATCGATACAAATTGTGACCCGAATCTCGCGGATATTTCGATTCCAGCCAACGATGACGCTATAGCTTCAATCCGACTGATTCTTAACAAATTAGTATCCGCAATTTGTAAAGGTCATTCTAGCTATATAAGAAATGGTGGATTATGATTAATAATAAATATAAGTCGATTTTTTCGGGAACTTAATATATTTTTTGAATTGGTTATTAGTCTTAAATTTCTATAAAAGTATAAAAAGTACTAGATATAATATGTTATCTTATTAATAGGTATCCTAAATATATCATATATTTAGATAAGTTAATAAATAGCTGAGACGTTTGAATCAAAATAATTCTTTTTTTTTTTTTTTAGTTAGATTTATGTCAGAGGACAATATGAATGTTATACCATGTTCCATTAACACACTCAAAGGATTATACGATATAGCAGGTGTAGAGGTAGGCCAACATTTATATTGGCAAATAGGAAGTTTACAAGTGCATGCCCAAGTACTTATCACTTCATGGGTTGTAATTGCTATCTTATTAGGTTCAGTCACTATAGCTCTTCGTAATCCACAAAACATTCCGACCCCCGGTCAGAATTTCTTTGAATATATTCTTGAATTTATTCGAGATTTGAGCAAAACCCAGATTGGGGAAGACTATAGTCCTTGGGTTCCCTTTATCGGAACTATGTTTCTATTTATTTTTGTTTCGAACTGGTCGGGCGCTCTTTTACCTTGGAAAATTATAGAATTACCTCACGGGGAGTTAGCTGCCCCAACGAATGATATAAATACTACTGTTGCTTTAGCTTTACTCACGTCAGTGGCATACTTTTATGCGGGTCTTACAAAAAAAGGATTGAGTTATTTTGGGAAATATATTCAACCAACTCCAATACTTTTACCAATTAACATCTTAGAAGATTTCACAAAACCTTTATCACTCAGTTTCCGACTTTTTGGAAATATATTAGCTGATGAATTAGTAGTTGTTGTTCTTGTTTCTTTAGTACCTTTGGTAGTTCCTATACCAGTCATGTTTCTTGGATTGTTTACAAGCGGTATTCAAGCTCTTATTTTTGCAACTTTAGCCGCGGCTTATATAGGCGAATCCATGGAGGATCATCATTGACTACTTTTCTAAATCCTTTTTTTTTAGTAAGCTTATCCCAATTTATTTATAGGTAAATATAATAAACTTTGTTGGCGAGCATAAACAGAATAAACATAATGGATGTAAATATGTATATAAGATCTAGAATCGTAGTAGGAAAAATATACAATACTATTGTAAAAAAATTTAGGAAAAATATCTTTTATCTGTTTTCTTAAGTTTTTGGCTCATTTTTGAATTTGAATAAAAGTTGTTATGTTATCTTTTTTCACGTGCTACTAAAAAAAGAGGTTAAATGGGTTACAAGAGGCATATTAATAGTTATATATTATATAATAAGTCAAGCTTTTGTGTATGTTTCAAAAAAATATTCTAGAATCTGATTCCGTTTTCATACGAAGGGTGCGGGATTTACGGTATAGAAGAAACTAATGTCTATGTGATATAGGAACTGTCCCCATATTATTTCCCAGTTCACTTTGGATTTTGATGAAAGCTATTCTGCTTTGTCTATGATTGTCCGTGGAATAAATAGATCAATTCAAAGATATAAAAAGAGGGTTTGAATAAAAAAAAGAGTTCGGAATAAATGCAATAACTAGAACAAAATGCATATGTATTTATAAAAAAAACTATATCATAGATAGTAACTAAAACTGAAATTAGATCTCAAATTCTTTTTGATAATTCATTAAAATATGTACTTATCGGGATTTTAATTACTTTGACCGTCTAGAATCTTAGTAATAAAAAAATAAGTAATAATTTATTGATTGATTATATCATTAACTATTTCTTTTTTTTGTGAGGAACTTAGCTTACTATGAATCCACTTATTTCTGCCGCTTCTGTTATTGCTGCTGGATTAGCCGTAGGGCTTGCTTCTATTGGACCTGGAATTGGTCAAGGTACTGCTGCAGGACAAGCCGTAGAAGGTATTGCAAGACAGCCAGAAGCAGAAGGTAAAATACGAGGTACTCTATTGCTTAGTTTGGCTTTTATGGAAGCTTTAACAATTTATGGATTGGTCGTGGCATTAGCGCTTTTATTTGCGAATCCTTTTGTTTAATTCTAGAAATAAAACAATAAAATACGTACCTTATTTTTTCTCATTTTATTAATTTAAATTTGTAGTTTTATTCTTCGAATTCTATCAACACTTTGAATTACTTATTTGATGAGATAATACTTTCGGGAAGGTCTTATTTGGATTTGATAATGAGGAATTACTGGATACCTATGTTTTTGTATTTTCCGTTATTAATATAATCTTAGTACAATAAAAGTAAAGGAAACTCCTTTTTACTTTTAGCAAATGCTGCAAAAAAAAAGGGGTATTTAACAATTGATGTAAGCCCTGGGACCTAATCCAATAAAATACTTATTGATTAGTTGAAACTTAAAAATAATAAAATAAATTAAGAAGTCAATAAAAAAGGACTCGAATTGATAAAAAAAGAACTCTAGTTTTTGTTAGTCCTATCTATCAGAGGAGAACATATGAAAAATGTAACCGATTCTTTCGTTTCTTCGGGGCATTGGCCATCCGCCGGGAGTTTTGGGTTTAATACCGATATTTTAGCAACAAATCCAATAAATCTAAGCGTAGTTCTTGGTGTGTTGATCTTTTTTGGAAAGGGAGTGTGTGCGAGTTGTGTATTTCAAGAATAGGTTGGATCCAACCCGTTGTGCTTTATTTTGTATTTTATATGTTATTTTTTTTTAGAAATAGTCTAAAAAATTTAAAATAGTATAATTTATAAAAAAAGTCTATATATTTTATATATAAATAACAAACAAAAGCGCCGATCTCAACGAATTACTTCTGAATCAATTAATAAATCATATGTGGGAACCATAGCATTTCGTGATTTTTTGGTAAATTCACTTTGATTCTCTATCCACCAAAAATCTGGGGACCATAAACATGGTTAAAGCTAAACTGTTTAAAGTCCAGGCACAACATGGTACTCTTTCTACCAATACATTAGTACCAAAATGAAAAATAGAAAATGAATAGTTGGTAATTTATCCGATATAAAACACTCATATGGATAAAATGATTTAAATCTTTTTCAAAAAAGGGTCATTGTATCCTTTTTTTCGATAATGCTGAATGGGCAACCTATGGATAAAATACTAATTTTTGAATGTGAATAATTTGTTTGAATCATTTTATAATTCATAAATAAAAAAATATTTTATTTTTTATTTCTATATTTTGAATACCTACTATATTTTGAATACCTATATAAATAATGAATATAAAATTTAAATAATTAATATATTATAAATGTTATTTAAAAATAACTAAAAAAATTATAAATAAAGAAATAATATTAATTAAAATGGAGAGAATTAGTTTCATTAAGTAATAATTAATAAAATAAGATTAAGAATATATAACAAAACAAATAAAACTAAAGAAACAACTTTACTGACAATTATATATTTTTTGTCTGATCAGAAGAGTCCTATAAATATTCTTGTATCAATTTATATTACGAACAGAAAAGAAAGGACAGGTTCATTTCATTAAAAATATGGGAATTCCCATAAATATCATTAATTGAGTGAGCGTGAGAGCCAAATGAATCGAAAGATTCATGTTTGGTTCGGGAGGAGATTATGTAAGTTGTGAAATTAATCGTAAGAAAATCTACTTTTATTAAATGATTTATTAGATAATCGAAAACAGAGGATCTTGAGTACTATTTTAAACTCAGAAGAATTACGGAGAGGGGCTATTGAGCAGCTCGAAAAAGCTCGGGTTCGCTTACGTAAAGTGGAAACAGAAGCAGATGAGTATCGAGTAAAGGGCTATTCTGAGATAGAACGAGAAAAAGTGAATTTAATTAATGCTACTTCTGATAGTTTGAAACAATTAGAAAATTATAAAAATGAAACCCTTCGCTTTGAACAACAAAGAGCTATTAATCAAGTCCGACAACGAATTTTTCAACAAGCCTTACAAGGTGCTTTAGGAATTCTAAATAGTTGTTTGAATAGTGAGTTACATTTTCGTACCATCAGTGCTAATATTGGCATCCTAAGCGTTATAGAAGAAATAACTAATTAGTCCCCTCTTCTCTACTTTAGTTTAAAATACAGGTATTATTTTTTCCTCTGCTTCCGAAAAAGAATTAAGAGACACTAATGGTAACCCTTAAAGTCGACGAAATTAGTAATATTATCCGTGAACGCATTGAACAATATGATAGAGAAGTAAAGATTGTGAATACCGGCACCGTACTTCAAGTAGGTGATGGTATTGTTCGTATTCATGGTCTTGATGAAGTAATGGCAGGTGAATTGGTAGAATTTGAAGAGGGTACCGTAGGTATTGCTTTGAATTTGGAATCAAATAATGTTGGTGTTGTATTAATGGGTGATGGTTTGCTGATACAAGAAGGAAGCTCCGTAAAAGCAACAGGAAGAATTGCTCAGATACCCGTGTGTGAAGCTTATTTGGGTCGTGTTATAAACGCTTTGGCTAAACCTATTGACGGTAGAGGAGAAATTGCATCTTCTGAATCTCGCTTAATCGAATCTCCTGCTCCAGGTATTATTTCGAGACGCTCCGTATATGAACCTCTTCAAACTGGTCTTATTGCTATTGATGCGATGATTCCTATAGGACGTGGTCAGCGAGAATTAATTATTGGGGATAGACAGACGGGTAAAACAGCAGTAGCAACAGATACGATTCTAAATCAAAAAGGGCAAAATGTAATATGTGTTTATGTCGCTATCGGTCAAAAAGCATCTTCGGTAGCTCAGGTAGTAACTACTTTCCAAGAACGTGGAGCTATGGAATATACTATTGTGGTAGCAGAAATGGCAGATTCACCTGCTACATTACAATATCTCGCTCCTTATACAGGAGCCACTCTGGCTGAATATTTTATGTATTGTAAACGACATACTTTAATAATTTATGATGATCTATCTAAACAGGCACAAGCTTATCGTCAAATGTCTCTTTTATTAAGAAGACCTCCAGGTCGTGAAGCTTATCCAGGAGATGTTTTTTATTTGCATTCGCGTCTTTTAGAAAGAGCCGCTAAATTAGGTTCTTCTTTAGGTGAAGGAAGTATGACAGCTTTACCGATAGTTGAGACTCAATCTGGAGACGTTTCCGCTTATATTCCTACTAATGTTATTTCCATTACAGATGGACAAATTTTTTTATCCGGCGATCTCTTCAATGCTGGAATTCGACCTGCTATTAATGTGGGTATTTCTGTCTCCAGAGTTGGATCCGCAGCTCAAATTAAAGCCATGAAAAAAATAGCTGGTAAATTAAAATTGGAACTAGCTCAATTCGCAGAGTTAGAAGCTTTTGCACAATTCGCTTCTGATCTTGATAAAGCTACTCAGAATCAATTGGCAAGAGGTCAACGATTACGCGAATTGCTCAAACAATCCCAATCAGACCCTCTTACGGTCGATGAACAAATAGTTACTATTTATACTGGAACAAATGGATATCTTGATTCATTAGAAATTACACAAGTAAAGAAATTTCTTGTTCAATTACGTACCTACTTAAAAAAAAATAAACCGGAGTTCCAAGAAATTATATCTTCTACTAAAACATTCACTGGTGCGGCGGAAGCACTTTTGAAGGAAGTTATTAAAGAGCAGATGGAGTTGTTTTTACTTCAGGAACCAGCATAACTTTATCATTATTATTCTTCTTTTTTTTATAATATAAAAAGAGTAATTGTTGAGAACTGCCTCTGATTCAACAAAAAAAAAGATGGAAAAAAATTGCGTCCAATAGGATTTGAACCTATACCGAAGGTTTAGAAGACCTCTGTCCTATCCATTAGACAATGGACGCTTTTAATTCCTTTTTTTTTTGTTCGTTTGTTCACAGAAAAAAGAGAATGAGTATCAAGGAAGGCCGTTAGGGAAAAAAAGGATTTATATCCAAAATTTATTTATAATATGCAATATGGAGCGGGTAGCGGGAATCGAACCCGCATCGTTAGCTTGGAAGGCTAGGGGTTATAGTCGACGTCGATTGATCTTTTTTAACGTCTCTAATTCAAAACCGAACATGAACTTTTGGTTTCATTCGGCTCCTTTATGGAAAATAGATGTACTCCGAAGCATAAAAGAAAAAAAGAAAAAAGCTATTATGCTGTATGAAAAAAGAAGTTTTCATAAATAAAAAAAAAAGTAGAGATCCATAACATCTATGTCAGCTTTTCTTATTCGCTTTCTAGATGATCCCTCTAGAAAGAGAGTACTATATTAAATCTTTCTAGTTAGTTCGTTCCCTACTTCTATTTACGGAATCCTGAGGAAAAGACTTTTTTTTTCTACCGAGCCGAAACAATATGTTGATAACTCTAGTAAACCAAAGTCATTATTTTTTAGCTTTTTTGTTTCAATTTCTCTTTTAGAACTTAAAAATTGAAAATCTAGTTACGATTAGAAATCCATTTTTGTATCTTCATCCATGGATCCTTTACTTATACTTATTCAATAAGAAGAATGAATTCAAAAAAAATTATGCTTCACGGTTTTATAATCCCATTTTTTCTTGTTTAATTAATGTATTTTTGGATACAGATCGTGAGAATGTAGATTTTTCCTCAAAAAGTGGCATTGAAAGGAAGAAAAAGGATTAAAACCTTTTAAGAAATAAAGTTTTTGATCGGAATATGAACAAAACCGAAAGATCCCTTAACTATTTAAGTTGTTAATAGAACGAATCGCACTTTTACCACTAAACTATACCCGCTACGATTTCATTATCGTATATGAATGGCCTTTTTGTCGAACAAAAGGAAGAATTAGACGTAATTGAGATAGTATTGAAATTATTCAAAATAGAGTATTGTTATCTATTCCGTAGAGTGAGGTTACTTGCTAAAAAATATGGATGAAGAAGAGAGAATTTATTTAATAATATTAAAATAAAAACCAACATAAAATTAAATTTTATTTACGGATAAGTCGTTAGAGAATTTTGATTTAAAGGAATTGAGTCATAAAAAAGAGTTCCATCTCCTTTTTAGCTATACGTTATGAGATTAATTGGATCCCAAGTGTTTCTTGTCCCTTGAATTGAACAAGTAAATGAATTAAGTTATAATTATATCATTTTTTTTATTTGAAAAATTTTTAATTTTAGTATTTTTTTTATTGTAGCGATATCCCTTTTTATATGCTTGGTAAGTAAAAAAAAAAAAGAATTTTTGTTGCTATTATGGATTCAATAATAAGTATTTTTTACTTAAAATTATATGAATCGTTTGATTTATAAATAATTAATTTGAACAAAAAAAGAAAGGCCCGGCTAGTGCCTAGCCAGGCCGGGGGAATAAAAAAGGAATACCTGGTATAAAATAGACTTAAGATACTTATATATATATATATTTTGTTATTTGTTTGTTATAATCTAATTAATAAACTAAAAAAATTATAAAACAAGAGATTACAAAGGGTTTTTATCCATTTTTACTTCACACGTTACATTAATTTTTTTATAGGGAGAGATGGCTGAGTGGACTAAAGCGTCGGATTGCTAATCCGTTGTATGAGTTATTTGTACCGAGGGTTCGAATCCCTCTCTCTCCGTTCCCTCAAATAGCTTTTTCAAATAAAAAAAAACATAGCTTTTCGGGTTTGTCATAGTTAAATGTATAGAATAGATAAAAAAGGCGAAGAAATACGAAACTAAAATAAAATACTTTTATTTTTTATTAATCACGTCCAGGATTACGACCTGGATCATTAGATAAGAATCCGAAAATGAATAGAGAAACAAAGAATATTACTACTGTGTAAACAAAGAGTTTGAGAGTAAGCATTACACAATCTCCAAATCGTTTTTTTGTCAAAAGGGAATAGATTATCTATTTTTATATTGCATATTTTGACATAGTATCAAAACAAAAAAGGCTTTTTTTGTTTTCGTTTACAAATTGATTTGTAATAAAATGAGTATTTTTTCATTACCAAAATATATAAATACAATTAGATATCGCATTGGAAACCAATCTATTTCATGTTCATTATAAAAGTAGAATGAAGAGATGCATTGATGTAGATCCAAATTCATTACTGCAGTTATCCAGTATACAAGAAATTCGATTTTTGGATCGAGAGTTCATAGTGTAATGTAAGATTTATTTGATCTTATCAATTATTAGAATCCCTTTTTATCGAAGAAATTACGAACTTTTTTAGAGAGCAGTCATAATTTCATCGAAAACTTACAGCAGCTTGCCAAACAAACGCTAAAAGAAAAAAAAATAAAGGTATGACAGGCATAATGTCTACGATTGGGTTGAAAAGGGCATAAGCTTCTGGCAATTTGGCAAAGAAAAAACTACTCAAAATAGGGGCGGAGTTAAGACAGATACAAATTAAACTAAAGATATTAAACATAATAAATAGTTTTTGCAGATAAATTTTTTATTAAGTTATTGATATAAGGATAAAATGAAGAAAGAAGGTAGGTCAAAAAATCCTTCTTTTTCTTCGAACTCCAAAAAATCAAAAATTCTTACGTTTTCAAACGAGAATAGAAGGAATTATACTTTCATACAATATCTTAATTGAATTCTAGATAATGATCAATGTGTTTTTTTACACTTACATTTATTCTTTTTTTGTTTTAGCAACAAAGAATAACTAATCAATAACAATTAAAGGATTAATTAGCTAATTTTAATTTATATATATGCGTGTTTATATTCCATATTATTAAATAATTTTAATAATATAGAATATATTTATATGTGTATAATATTGCATTTTTGATTAATTTTTGAATTTTCTATTAAAAAATTCCTATTAAATATGAATAATATGAATGTTTTTTTATTTCTTTTTTTATTAAAATAATAGTAATATTTATTAGTGAATATAAATAGAAATGGGGCGTGGCCAAGTGGTAAGGCAACCGGTTTTGATCCTGTTATTCGGAGGTTCGAATCCTTCCGTCCCAGATCCGTTTTAATGCAATTCAAAGATTGGATCAAATTGTATTCAATAAATTGTATCTAACATTAAAATAGCAGATCTTTTTAAAAACCAATCTTTTGTTCTAATTTGATTAGATTTAACTATTATTTAAGATCTCAATAAAACTTGTATTCATTTAACAAATTAAGATAATACGGTATTTTCAATATTTAGTTCTATATGTATTTTATTAACAAAAAAAAAAAGAATATGTAATAGATGCCTTTTTTTCCTAATTTTTATTTTGTATCTGGTTCAAATGAATAATTTGAAATTCATATGGATTTATAGAATTTCAAGATTCGATTCCAAAAAATAGTATTTTTTTTATCATATGATAATGATAACAGCTTTATTTAATCTTACTTTACAGAAGACTTTTTCTATTTCATATAAAGATAAAAAATATGGATTATTATGTATCAATTGAGCCAATGACTATTCATGATTCTATAGTGAATCCATTTCAGACAGGTTCGAAATTATTAGGAATGTTATGGTAAAACTTCGTTTGAAACGATGTGGTAGAAAGCAACGTGCGACTTGAAGGACATTATCTTATATGGATTCTTATATCCATCATTTTCCATAGGATTGAAAATGCTCTGGGCTTGACATAATTTGTTTTATTTCCGAAGATCCTAACCTCTCTTGGATAATAGTACATGATGAAGCTCGAGCAGAAAGTCTTTATGGTTTTTTATCCGGAGGAAGAATCTAAGGTTAGTATCAATCAATAAGTTGAAACTACTTTGTAAATCTATTTTATATATATGAATCAAAAAATGCAAATTAGAACTTTTTTGCAAAAAAAAAAGTCAAATTTGTTTGAAGCTAGAGTTATAAAAATTTTTTGATCAAAAGTGTATCACAAGGGAAATCTCGTTCATCGAATCTTTCTATAAAAAGAAAAAACAAAAGGGTATGTTGCTGCCTTTTTGGGAATAGGTAAGGATCATCGAAGTAATGTCTAAACCTAAGGATTCAATAAAGTAAAGGTAAAAAGTTCTGGAACAAGTAAATCTTTTTTTTTTATCTCAACAATTAGATCAGAATGAAGGCTAAAAAAAGATTTAAAATGGGACAAACAAAAAAAGTTAGAGACGACTCAATAAATATCTAAGAATTTTTTTTGTAATTCTTTTTGAATTATACAACTTGAGTTATGAGTACGAAGGGTATTCTTTTTTTTTTTATAAGCAAGAAGAAAAATACAACTTTTAGTTTAAATTTTATATATTATTTTATCATTATTAATTAATTAAATTATTTCTTTAGATGATTTAGAAATTCTTTGAATTCTAAAAAAGTATTATAAAAAAAAGCATTTAAATTCGAAAAAAAAAAATTTCTATTTTTTTAATAAAAATTTCTATTATTTATAGAATTTTATATATTAGTATTTATATATAAATTATTTATATATATACAAATATATATATATATAATATATATTAACTCATGCTATACAATGATATAATAGAATAATATATTTCTAATGGAATATTTCCATATATTACACATATCTAAAGTATATACATAGATAGAGCTAAAAATTAGAATCACTCTTTCTTGAGCCGTACGAGGAAAAAGCCTCTTATACGGTTCTTGGGGGGGCGTTGTTTATCTATATCTATCCCAATGAGTTATCTATCGAATCGTTGCAATTGATGTTCGATCCCGAAGAGAAGGAAGAGATCTTCGGAAAGTGGGTTTTTATGATCCAATAAATAAAAAAATTGATTTAAATGTTCCTGCTATTCTATATTTTCTTGAAAAAGGGGCTCAACCCACGGAGACTGTTCATGATATTTTTAAGAAGGCAGAATTTTTTAAAGAACTTCAAATTAATAAAAAAAAATGAAAGTAAAAAAAAACTAAGACAGCTAATATCTATATTTATATAATTTTATTCTTAGTATTTGTTTTTTTTTTATCTATTCATAGTTTTTTTCGTAGGAATTTACTTACAAACAATAGGTTAATCCTATTTATTGTATCTATGAATATAAACTTCTTTTTTTTTTTTTTCTAATTTTTATTTCTTTTTTATTCCCATTTCTTATTTTTTTTTATATTGTGCTAATCCAACACGCTTTTTTTTCCTTAGTTTTTTTTTTTTTCAAGATTGAATTCATATTGACAATGATGTATTGATCAAATATAATTTGATCGTGGATAAACGGATCTCTGAACGATCTATTTCTGTCCCATATCAAGTGATTTTTTACTTTATTTAGGGGATGGGTTTGTTGTCGAAAGTCTTTTCTTAATGAAAAGAACAAATTTCTTAAATTTTGATGGAATCTTTTGTCGGTTTTGGCATCTCCATTTCTTTTTATTTGCTTTTTTTTTTTAATGTGATTCTCTTTTTTTTTTTCTAAAGGAATTGCTCATATATTTTTTTTTATCATATCTAATTGTATATTATAAGTAATTGTATATAGTTATTCGGGTTGCTAACTCAACGGTAGAGTACTCGGCTTTTAAGTGCGGCTACGATCTTTTACATATTTAGATGAAGCAACGAATTCATCTAGACTTTTGGTTGAGTCTATAAGACCACGACTGATCCTGAAAGGTAATGAATGGAAAAAATAGCATGTCGTTTAAATTTTGAATGTAGAATTTTTTAGAATAAGTAATTCTTGCTGAATCGGTACAAATTTTTGTTTTGATTTTAGTAAAGGTAAAAAATTTGCATTTACCATTAGGTCGAGTGAATAGATGGATAGAGTACTAAGCTCAAATTTAAGGAAAACAAAAAGCAACGAACTTATATTCTTAATTTGAATGATTACCTGACCTAATTAGATGTTAAAAATGAATTAGTGCCTGATTCGGTAAAGGATTCCTTTTTGAGTGAATTATCTTTTTTTTGAATCCTAACTATTTTTCCTTTTATAGAATGGAGATAGATATGTAAAAGAAACAGTATATTGATAAATAGAATAGATTCCCAAGTCAAAAGAGTGATCGGGTTGCAAAAATAAAGGATTTCTCTTTTCTAATTTTAACAAATATAAACCCTTTGTATGGAAAAAGATAAAAAAATCTGTTGACTCAACTATTTGTTTCCGTGGTATCTATTTTTATATGATTATGTATAAGACTCTATATATATATACCTTGCTTGTTATGACCATATCACACTATGTATCATTTAATAACTTAAGAAGTACTTCTGGTTCAAGTATGATTTTAAATGAAAGATTTCAAAAGATATTTAGAAAGGGAAAGATATTGGAAACAACACTTCCTATATCCACTTCTATTTCAGGAGTATATCTACGCACTTGCTCATGATTATAGTTTAAATGGATCCTTTTTTTCCGAATCCTTGGAAATTTTAGTTTCTGATAATAAATCCAGTTTATTACTTGCAAAACGTTTAATTACTCGAATGTATCAACAGAATTTTTTAAAATTTTCGTTTAATGATTTTAACCAAAAAGGATTTCTTGGATACAATAATTCTTTTTTTTCTCAAATGTTTTTAGGGAGTTTTACAGTTATTGTAGAAATTCCTTTCTCATTGCCACCTTTAAAAAAGGAAATACCCAAATTTTATAATTTACAATCTATTCATTCAACATTTCCCTTTTTGGAGGATATATTTTCACATTTAAATTATGTGTCAAATATAGTAATACCTTATCCCATCCATTTAGAAATCTTAGTTCAAATTCTACAATCATGGATACA